AGTACTATTTCTGCATCCCCCTGACCAAATCCACCCACATTAGGATTACTTGTTAATGGTTGATCGAGTTTGATAGATTCACCCTCTGAAACAAGAAGTTCTGGTCCTGGGGGGATAATCTCAACCACTTGATGTCCATCCAATGCATCCATTATGGTTATTTCGTACCCCCCTTTTTCTTTTCGTATGATTTTGCTTACTATACCTGTTGCCGTAGCATTATAAACTGTATTGTTACTTTTGTTCCCGTCGGGATAAATCTGACCCCTTCCTCGGTTTCCGCCTACGTATATGGGATATTTTAAGAAATGAACATCCTTATTACTAGCGGGGTCTGGGGAAAGAATAGGAAAGGTGATTTCACTATATTTTTGACCAGGAACAGGACCTATCACAAGAATATTTTTCTTAGTGGGGCGGTAGTTCTGAAAAGACGGATTGCCTATTTTTTCTTTCATCTCGGGCGAAATACGATCAGGTGGGGCTAACTCAAACCCCTCCGGTAAAATAAGAACAGCACCTACATTCAAAGCCCCTTTCTTACCATTAGCAAGAACTTGTTTCAGTTGCATATCATAAGGAATTCTAACAACCGCTTCAAATACAGTATCAGGAAGTACCGCTTGTGGAACCTCAATATCCACGGGTTTATTAGCTAAATGGCAATTGGCACATACAATACGCCCAGTTGCTTCTCGTGGATTTTCATACCCCTGCTGCGCAAAAATGGGATATGCATTTGAAATGGATGCCCCGGTTATTATAGAGATCATGAGCGATACGGAAATGGATCGAGTAATCTCCTCCTTTATCCAAGAAAAAGTATTTCTAGTTTGCATGGTCCAATCATTGATCCCGAAAATTTCTACAATAAAATTAGGTAGGTCACTAGTATAGTTCCCTATCCACGATTCTGCTATTTACTTTTACTGAAAACAAATTACTGAAATCGAGGAGGAATTGTATTCCCCTGATGGGTAGAAAGAGTAACGTAAGTACGACTTTGTTTGCATGCTTTGTTTCTATACAAAGTAAGAAAGATTATAATTGAATCCGTGAATCATTTTTCAGTCATTCATTGAATGATAAATAACTACAAGTGACGGAGATACACGATTTAAATAACGAAAGATCCAATATTTAAAAATTGTATCTAGAATGACTGGAAAGGTAGAAACAAGACCGGATATAATTTGATCATTATGAGCAAATCCAAAATCTTTGTAGATATAGCCAATCATTAGTTCCCAGCCGTGGGGCGAATGGAATCCGATACATAAATCAGTTAATAAAAGAATAGAAAAAGCTTTTATTGTGTCGCTTAAATTATATAGGAATTCTTGAACCCAAGAGTTAAGAATAACAAGTTCTTCATTCCTCAAAATAGAATAACCACTTAGAATAACGAAACAGATTAGATTTGTCGAGAAGTGCAAAATCGTATGGATATGATCCTCATTGTGCATCTTGATCAATTGGATCGTTTCTTTGTGGATTCCTATACGAAGTTTTTGTAGATGTGTTTCCGGGTATTCTTTTATCATTTCGTCCAACAGGAAGAGTTCCTCTACTTCTATGAATTGTTCTAGAATACTCTTTTCTTGAATATCATTCAAAAAAGTTTCGGATTGCCTAGTATTCCACCAATTAGTAATCCAAGATTTCAGACTTTTATTAAATGAGAGAGAGATCCACCAGGGCAAAAATACTATAGATGCAAGATATAGAAGGGGAGTGAATGCTTTCTTTTTTGCCATTTTTTCATCTGTGAATTGTTAATGAACCCACCTCATTCATTGACTTTATGTGATCCACTCTTTCTATCAGGCATGACTTTCATTATATTCATTATATTATAAGGTAGGGGCCCATGAATCTATTCTCTGTTTTTTTTTTGATTCAGTGCTTAGTCCTTGAATCTAAAAAGAATACAGAAACAGAAAATAAGAATCCACTTTGAATTGGAATCTTCGAATGAAAAATGAAATAAATGAAATATATATATATTATTGTTATATTGTTTCCAGATATCTCAATTGATCAAATTCGAAGCAATTGCCCTCTTTCGATAACTGCCCGAAAAAACCGCTTCAAATAATAAAGATTATTCTATTCCGATTTTGAGACGAAGGAGCTCCCTGTCTATATCAAGATATCAATCAAACATGTCGAAAAATTTTCGCGGGTTATCTAGACTATATATAGTCTAGAGTCCAGGAATAACTGAAAAACAAAATTATGAAAAATATTATGCTGATCAAAAATGCGTGACAAAAAAAGACAGAAAAGTTCTCATTACGTTTATCATTATGTTATAAGAAAGAAATATACTTGTTTACTTCTTAAGGAGCACAAAAGAAAGGATAAAAGGGGATGGGCCGATTGACAAACGGAAAGTAGAGAAAATTTACAAGATATGATCTATCTGTATCTAACGTAGCAACTCCAAATATTGAAAATAAAAAGCGAAAGTCTTTATTTCGAAATACTTTGATATATGAGATGAATCCATTATTTTAATTTCTTGCTTGTTTTGTTACTGAATTAAGTTGAGTGGTTTTACATTTACAGATGCATAAAAAACAATTTTTGTGGACAAAAAAACCGTTTTGGTTTATGTTATGACTCTTACGTATACGTCTGCTTTTCTTTGGTTCGAATGGGGATTCTGAAGAAACTTCAGTTTAGTTCTGCTATATAAAAAAGAGGATTCTTGGCTCGAGTTTTTTCCTCATGCCGAGAAAGCATTTATTTTGCAATTCATTTCAAAAGACTTCAATCGGTACACGCAAAAAATAGGACAATTCGGCAGCTTTTTGCTCAATTTCTCGTGAAGTCAAATTCTCATCAGTACGAGTCAAGGGAACGACCCCCTGGCCTCTGATTTCCATATAAAGGACACGACGAGCATAAATACCCTCTTTAACTTCTATTCTGATGGACTGAATATCTTTCATAAGGAATCGTAGAAAGATTCGACGATTTTTTCCAGGAAAACCCCAACGAAAAATACATACTATTCCCTCTTTTCTATCGAATCGATCATAACCACTACCTACATTCCAAAAAATCGTGCACCACAAATAGGAACTAATAAAGAGACCTGCGATCCCATAGAAAGACATCACGATTCCTTGTGGAAAAAAAACTATTTGCTGAGACGGAAATAAAGATATCAAATTCCTACCAAGATAACTAGAAGTTCCAACTAATAAAAACCCTAATGAACCAAAAAAAAGGATAAAGGCCCAGCAGAAATTGCTTGTTTTTCGAGACCCCACTATAAATTCTATCCATATAGATTCTGATCGCCAACTCATACATACTAGATCCAGTTGCATTTTATTGGAATTGAGAGAATAACCAAAAAAATTCGACTTTACTTTTTTGTTTCCGAAGTAACTCTCATCAACTAGGACTATTTTGATATGAACTTTTAGAAGTAATTCATCAAATTGCTTAGATCTAAAATCATCCCCTTTATATGAGCCCCTATACAGATCTACTAGATATATAGACTTTAATTTCATACATCCGTTCGGTACCGATCTGCTTGCTATAATTCATTTACCCCTAGATCATGTTTACGTATGCATAAGAGGAGCTTTTTCATTTATGTTCGGGGAAGCCGGATGTTATACAATATTCTACTAAATAGATATCCGTGGCATCTAAGTCTTGAAAAAAAAAAAAGATAAGATTTGGTCTTGGCCTTGGCCTCATGGAATCTAAAAAATCTTAGTTTTTTGAACATACAAAGATAAAGAAGCCATTGCAATTGCCGGAAATACTAGGCCTACTAAAGGCACAAAAATAGAGGGAAAGCTGCTGAAAGTTGTCATAAAATGGGTACCTCAATTTACTATTTGTACCTGTTATTGTTATATTGTTAGTTAGAAATATATCTTATAATAATTCTATTATAATTCGTATATTATACTAAGTATATCTAAATACTAAGTATATCTACGCGAGTATATATATCTAATAAGTGCAAGGAATGTAGAATTAAATAAAAGGCCTTGCCCATCTTTCTAAATCAGCTAAATCAAATAAAATATGTGTATGATAAGATAATCCACTTTCTTTATTATCTTACTTTATTCTTACTTTTCTTATTATTATTATTCTATTGTTATTCTATTGTTCTTGTCTTCTAATTTGAATTTCGAATTTGAATTTAATAAAGAAAGAGTTTATTACAAATTGTCGAAGGATTCGATTCGTTAGAATCCGATCCAAGAACAGGGATTTTTAGTCAAAATAAAATTCTCGGGAGATATAGAAAGATGCAAAACTCAATAGTTATATTTTTTATATATTTGAATTATATATACATACGCAATAGAGGAAGATAAAATTCGTTTTATTTGTCTCGCCAAATTCGAATTTCATTTCACAGAAGGAAAAATTCGCTTTTTATCTTGTTGATAGAGGTTTACTCATTAGTAATCAGTAATATCGGTAAAACAAAATAATAATATAATAATAATTATCCACATAATTCGTTTTTCGACAATTCCATTTTATGTCAAAAAGTCAAAGCCCGCATAATGGGCTTTGACTTTGATTCTGATAAACTAACTAACTACCTTTTCACTACAAAGAAAATAATTTAACTTAAGACTCTACTTGATTGAATTTTGATTCAAAGGAAAAAAACCGTGGAGCTGAACTAACTCACTCAGAACACCTTTTAAAGGATTACGTGGTACGATTGTATCGAATAAACCCTTATGGAATAAATATTCAGCCGCCTGGGACCCTTCAGGTATTGTTTTATTCAATGTTTGCTCAATTACTCTTTTACCCGCAAATGCAATATAGGCATTGGGTTCAGCAATAATGATATCCCCCAACATACCAAAACTCGCGGTCACTCCACCAGTAGTAGGAGATGTAAGAATTGATACATAAAATAACTTTTTATTTGATTGATAATCATATAAAGCGGAAGATATTTTAGCCATTTGCATCAAGCTCAAACTTCCTTCTTGCAT